TACCAAGGGTGTCTTTAGAGTATACCGAATCAGTATAGCTATCCTTCTTCTGACACAGCAACGCAATTTCACAATCAGTATCGAAATGGAGTGCTAGATAATTTATTTTTTTATTTTATTGTTGCTTGTCGATGTTATATCATTCAATAGAAAATTTATCAAATTCCTGTAGTAGTATAATAGTAGTATAAGGGTTCTCTTCATTATTGGCTTCGGATTAGAAACTGAAAATCAGATATAATGTGAATCCGACGGATTGCTTTCGAATAATTCACGAGGGAGATTATCATATTCCTTTCTAATTCAATTAGATGCGAAATCTATAAATATTCTTTCTTTTTGTAGTTGTAGAAGATGTTTTTTGTTGGAACCCCCCTTTTTTTCATTTTTAAGGAATTGATTAGTTGTCCAGTAACAAGTAAGACTAGTAGATAGTCTTCGATGAAAGAAAGAGAACAAGCAAGTAATCAAATAAGAATCAATATTCACGATGCAAGCATTGTTGTATTAGGCCCTTTGGGTCTTTCGTGACCTAATTAGAATTAGAAAGTCGGGGCTTTCTAATTTTAAATAAATATGTAAAGACAAAATGTATAACCGAGTTTCGCACGATTAGATTCTGAAAAACTCTTTTTCTTCTTATTTGAGATATTATGTGAATGAACCTACTACTGAATCTAATGAGTTCAAATTAAAGTAAAAAAAAGGAAAGTAATAAAGTAAGAGGCATTATACTATAAGGTCATTTTTGGTTCGAAAATACACAATATATTCGATACAATAATAAAAAAAAAGATAAAAAAAAAATAGAAATGATTTTCCAATTTTCAATTTTAAGCGATTCAAATTCATTTATTTTTTGAATGAAGTTATCCAACACAGTTTTTTATTATTTAAAATTATTTTATTATTTAAAATTATTTATTATTATTTATAATATTAATATAATTTATAATATTAATATAATATTAGTAATATTAATATAATATTAGTATAGTAATTATTAGTATAGATAGTAATTATTAGTATAGTAATATTTGTTTTTAAGAGTTGCACAATGAATCGAATCTGTTGATTCGGAATCACGGGATGAATAGATATCACAGATGATGAATTGATTTCTTACCTATGTCACTCTATTTTTTTATTACTATTTATAATGATAATAATTGCTGAATCAAAAACTTTCAATTGAACTTATTCTTTCAATTGGTATTTTTGTTTATCTCTTTCAAAACCAAAATTGAGATTTAGGGAAGTGCTTTATAAACATATGTATAAAAAAAAATAACATATTTCATTTAGCCTCTTTATGCCTACCATAACTAGTTATTTCGGTTTTCTACTAGCGGTTTTAACTATAACTTCAGCTCTATTTATCAGTTTGAACAAGATACGACTTATTTGAAATTAATTGAATGAATAATTCATAAAAAAAAAGAAATCTTTCTGTGGTATTCCATATATTCTATAGTTTCTTACCGTGTCAATTTCAAATTCTTGGTCATTAAGATTCATGTGCAATACGAATTAATATTTAAGAATAGATAGTACCTCTCCCTTTCTCCTTTCAAACAAATTGAAATGATTGAAGTTTTGCTATTTGGAATTGTCTTAGGTCTAATTCCTATTACTTTGGCTGGATTATTTGTAACTGCATATTTACAATACAGACGTGGTGATCAGTTGGACCTTTGATTAATTAATATCTGATTGGCCCCCTACTTGTTTTAAGTTTAATCCATAGGGGGTCACATTTAGATTACTGTTCAATTATTTCATTGTAATTTTCGACCTAAGAATAACAAGAATGGAATCACGCTCTGTAGGATTTGAACCTACGACATCGGGTTTTGGAGACCCACGTTCTACCGAACTGAACTAAGAGCGCTTTCTAAATATTTTGTAACCCTAATATATTTTTGCATGCATCTACTATTCTATTATTATTATATAGAATTATATAGAATATTGTAAAATGAAAGATTGATCATATTATGTATTGGATTATGGATACCCAATTTGAATCGATTTCAATTAATCCCTTGTTACTGCTCATAAGATAAGTAATAGGTAGGGATGACAGGATTTGAACCCGTGACATTTTGTACCCAAAACAAACGCGCTACCAAGCTGCGCTACATCCCTTTCCATTGGTCGACAGTGTCATTGTAGAGAATACCTGTATTGTTTTCCACATCTTTATTTTATCCATTCATATACAAAAATTATCTTGTCATTTATTTTTTTTTATCTCATATCATATAACTCTCATATCATATAACATATTATTAAGTATAATAAAAGACTTATATACGTAACGTATCTGCTGTAAAAAAAAAATGAATATAATATTTTTCGGGAATGTTGGGACATAAAAGGGTGTATTTTTTTTTTCTTTTTTTTTTTAAGAAAAGGAATAGCTACTGAATCGTTGTACATTTCCATTTGAATTAGGCATTCCGCGTACAAATACAAGTGATCATTAATTACATATATGTCTGATCATATATGTATTACAAATTACAATAAATAAGGAGGATTTAAAATGCGAGATCTAAAAACATATCTCTCCGTGGCACCGGTAGTAAGTACTTTATGGTTTGGGTCTTTAGCAGGTCTATTGATAGAGATTAATCGTTTATTCCCGGATGCGTTGATATTCTCCTTTTTTTAATTCTCCTTCTAGTTCTAGTTATTGACATGGGAGGGGGTGAAGAAGATTAGAGATATAATCAAATATCAGTGACTAATCCCTCCCCTTCCCTTCTTTGAATTTTCGAATTTATTAAATTATAATAAGTTCGAAAAGAGAAAGAATAAAAGTGGATTCAACTTCAGTAAAACTCGGAACTCGGACCGGGACTCTAAATTTCATTTAAATTAATAAGATAAGAGAATGAGAACGGAAATGGAAATTGATGGCTAGGTCAACAATATTATACAAAATACTTAAATGAAAAATGAAATACTTTACTGGGATTATAAATGTAGTTAGAAATTCTTCTATTACTTATTGAATTATATTACTATCTTGATTTCAACGAAATCTTTCAGAATTTGATTTCGAGTTAGCAACTTCTATTTTTTTTTTCGTTCCTTTCTTCTCTTTGGATCGGAAAATGGAATAGTTGGTTAAATAAAAAATCCAAAGGAGGTTCATGGCCAAGGGTAAAGATGTTCGAGTAACAGTTATTTTGGAATGTGCCAAATGTACTCGAAATGGTGCTAATAAGGAATCAATGAGGATTGGTATTTCCAGATATATTACTCAAAAGAATCGACATAATACGCCTAGTCGATTGGAATTGAGAAAATTCTGTCCCTTTTGTTACAAACATACAATTCATGGGGAGATAAAGAAATAGATCGAACTGATCCGATCGCCTGTATGTCACCCTTACAAGGAAGATTCAAAATGATATATATTATATATATATTCTATATAACATATATTTAAAGATAAACAACCCAAAATCCATCATCAAAATAGGATTTTTGGGATAAGGAATAAACAAATCATGGATAAACCCAAGCGACTCTATTTTAAATCCAAGCGATCTTTTCGTAGGCGTTTGCCCCCGATTGGATCGGGGGATCGAATTGATTATAGAAACATGAGTTTAATTAGTCGATTTATTAGTGAACAAGGAAAAATATTATCTAGACGGGTGAATCGATTAAACTTAAAACAACAACGATTAATTGCTAGTGCTATAAAGCAAGCTCGTATTTTATCTTTGTTACCTTTTCTTAATAATGAGAAACAATTTGAAAGAGATGAGTCGACCACTAGAACTACTGGTCTTAGAATCAAAAAGAAATAGGTTTATTCTTCACTTGAATCAAAATTCTAATACGAACTCAAAGGCGGATTGATGTTTTGTTCGAAAAATTCGCGAATCCAGATTTTGATTGTTGTATCATAAGAAAAAGATTGTTGTATCATAAGAAAAAAAAAGAATCAATCTTTTTTTATTGAACGTGTTGTTTGTTCATTTTGGCGACCTTATCATATTATCATATTGTATCATACTAATTTCTATTCTACCTTCCCGGAGTTAATTCTCCAGCGAACTCCATTTAAAATTTAAAACATTCCCATGAATTCCTTCCAATCTACTTATTTTATAATTTCATTGGAAATCATATAAAGACAATTTCTATTTAATATAGCTATTTGCGCAAGTATTTTACGATTAAGAAGCAACTGCCTCTTGTACAGATTGTGTATTAACTTATTATAACTATAGTATACACTATCGCCGCGAATTACTGCATTTATCCGAGTGATCCACAAACGACGAAAATCTCTCTTTTTCCTACCTCTATCCCGATAAGCCGAAAACAAAGCTCTTATTTTCTGTTGAGTAATAGTTCTAGTAAGTCTTGAATGAGCCCCTCGAAAACTTGATGCAAATAAACGAATTTTTGTTCTACGTCTTCGAGCTATATATCCTCGTTTAATTCTGGTCATTGAATAAATGAAACTTCGATGAATAACTAATTGATTTCCCTTCTTTCAGTTATTCCTTTTTCCTTTCCTAATTTTTGAATAACAAAACGGATTCGTCCAATGTATAAAATAAAAACTCCAATGGCTTTTGCTACTATAACCTTCCCGACCACGATTTTCTCTTTTTTTCTTCTAGGCATTTCACCTCGAAATACAAATAAGAAATTGTATGGATAGTGATACTAGATATTAAAAAAAGCATATTAAATAAAAACACAAAGTAGTAAATCTAAATGGATAAAAAAATCGTGGGTTCCATCGTTTCTATGGTTACTTTTTAAACGGCGAGGTCCCCTCTATACACCGGAGCCCCTTCTTTCATTTAATCAATGCTATTGTTAACTTGTACAGTTTACACTCTTTGGCTCTACCTATGAATTATCCAGTAATCAGTCTTTCACAACGAGATCTACCTATACAGTAACGATATTTAATTATGAAGATTAGCTGTGTAGCTGACCCTGTTAGTCCGTTGTTGCAAGAGTAAGGGCATAATCTTTTTGCCTTTTAATTTAAATAATATTTTCCCTGCTTAATGGATAACCATTTGCTACCAATGGGAAATTCTTTTTCATCTTAAATTGAAAATTGAGACGCTTGGATTTACGATTTACACCAATAGAAACCATAAGATTTGATAAACAATAGAAGGATATGATAGATCCTTTTTATATAGTAAATGGATTTCTTCCATTTTATCCTATTTATTGGTACTGATCATTGATACTGGAAAAATGGGTTCTTTTGTCCCAGTCCATGCTCTGAACGAGTCACACATACACCCTAGTACATGTTCCTCGTCGCTGAGGGCATCCCCCAAGGGCGGGGGATTTCGTGACATTTCTGATTGGCTGTCGTGTCTTTCTAATAAGTTGTTTAATAGTTGGCATGTTGACTCGTATACATAATGAATCGGTTTAGATCGATCCTAACCGGATGATTAGGAATTACTTCTATATTGATAATTCTATATTAATAGATTAATTAATATAATACTATATCAAACCCCGGTAGGTAAGAAGATAAGATTTTGAATTGCGTATTTTCGTGACATCCTTGTTATTTTTTATTCTACCGCTACAAGATCAACAATTCCATGAGCTTGGGCTTCTGTTGCTGACATAAAAACATCTCTTTCCATGTCTTCGGATACAACCCATAAAGGTTTGCCCGTTCTTTGTACATAAACCCTTGTGATGGTTTCGCGTAACTTCAGCAGTTCTTCCGCTTCCTGGATAAATTCTCCCGTTTGTGCCTCATAAAAAGAACTAGCAGGTTGATGGATCATTACCCTGATTATATAACATAAAAAATGGTTCTTCTATCTCGAAGATAAATCAAAGAGAACAAATCAAATAAAGAATAATAAATACTACGAAAAACAAGATAGAATTGAACAACCGTACAGGCATCGTTATCTTTTGCGCATTGCATACGGCTCTACAATGGAATTCACTTTTCCTTCCCATCGAAGAAACAGAAAATATAGGGTCTATCATACTAGACCCAGATCGGTAAATAATCCAATAATCATCCTTCCTTTTTTTTATTTTGGAGTAGTTAAAAAATACTATGATGGCTCCGTTGCTTTATATTTATATAGATATTTATTTAGTCTTTTATTCAACAATCCCAAAGTTTCTTTTTTTTTTATTCTTTCATAACATAATTAGTCTGTCTTCTGGGGTGAAAACAAAACAGTTTGTGACGCTGCAATAGGCTTCCGATAGATCAGATAAAATCGGAAATGCCCCTTATCTCATACTACTCTTTCGATATATAATCGAATGGTTTTTTTTTTCTCATATCGAATTCAAAATGCCATGCTATTATTACTTAATAGTCATATTTCATATGGCGAAGGCATAGTCTTCTTTTTTCTCTCAAATACAAAACTCATTGGCGCCGAGCATGAGGGAATGCTAGACGTTTGGTAATTTCTCCTCCGACCAGAATAAAAGATCCCATTGAAGCGGCTAATCCCATGCATATTGTCTGTACATCTGGTCCTACAAATTGCATAGTATCATAAATAGCTACTCCGGGTATTACCCACCCCCCGGGAGAGTTTATAAACAAATACAGATCTTTGGTATCATCCTCTATACTAAGATATACCATAAGACCAATAAGTTGATTCGAGATCTCGCTATCAACCTCTTGGCCTAAAAAAAGTAATCTTTCTCGATAAAGTCGGTTGATTAGGATAAAATTGTATCTTTAGGAACCATACGCGCACCTTTTAATGCATACAGGTTATCAAAAATCGCGAAAAAAAGAATCAATGTGTAGATTACAGCCCGCATTCTTTTGGACTCCTTCTAACAAAGGACTTTTTTGATTCCATTTTTCTTTTTCAAGAAAGATTCGTTTTGGTCTGTTTACTTTACCTATAAATATCAAAAAATAGAAAAGTAATTGACTAAATTTATCGAACGAACTTCTCATTGATGTATTGTTTCATCGAGATTGAATACAAATCACGATGTCATTTTCCTGTTCCGGAATGGGTTTCTTCAATTTTGTTAGGTTTATGTTCTACTCCAAGTCAAGTAAAGATCGGCCCTATTTTTATTTGCACATATAGGACAAATGTCCCAATACCAAGTCTTTTTGATATGGCTTTTTTTATTTTTCAATTTATTTTATGTCATGTCTTCTGCCAAATATTTAATGTATTCATTATATTACTCGATTGATTAAACAGTTTAAGATCACTCCTGTTTATAAATTAAAAATAGAATATGATAAAGATAGTAATCATAGATATATTACCAATTGGGTTTTTTGTAAACGGAGCCTGGATACTTCATTTTATTGGTCCAATCGAGACAACTATAAAGTATTCTAAACCATAAATTATTCTAATTGATAATATTAATCTGGATACCCCCCCCAAAAAAAAAACAAAATAAATATAATTGCATTTCACGCTCCAAATTTTTGATAAGTCAATCAATCTTTCTTGGGCGAAAGAGAGGATATCTCGATCGGGGGAGAGAATGGGGGAATCCCATGTGACCCAATATATCTGACAAGTCGCACTATACGTCAACCCAAGATGCATCTTCCTCTCCAGGACTTCGAAAAGGTACTTTTGGAACACCAATAGGCATTAAATGAAAGAAAAAAAGAATTAAGTACTATATCTTACTTTGATGTGGAAGCGTAACAATGGGTTTATTGTCTTAAACAATGGGTTTATTGTCTTAATATTAATAAGATTAGCCTTTATCATAGTTTATCCATAAAGTGAATAAGTTCATAACATAAAATAAAAAAAGAAGACAGAATGACTATGACTAAAGGAGAAAATCTTTAGGAATAGGTCTTTTTAATGATATGAACAAATATGTATGCTTTCACTCATAGAAAATGAACGTGGGATCCCTCCCCCCTACCATTGCGTATTGGTACTTATCGGATATAGAATAGATCTGCTTCTTTTTGTTCCTACAAACAGAACTCTTCCATTATTACTAAAAGAATAAGAATAGAACAAATATGAATCCTTTCTTCGAGATAATCTACTGAAAAAAGGGGGGGTACATAGCATAGTTTTTTCCAATGCAATAAAGTTACATAGTGTCTATTTTTCGTTGAGAAAGGGGTATTTCCATGGGTTTGCCTTGGTATCGTGTTCATACCGTCGTATTGAATGATCCGGGTCGTTTGCTTTCTGTCCATATAATGCATACAGCTCTAGTTGCTGGTTGGGCCGGTTCGATGGCTCTATACGAATTAGCGGTTTTTGATCCCTCTGACCCTGTTCTTGATCCAATGTGGAGACAAGGTATGTTTGTTATACCCTTCATGACTCGTTTAGGAATAACCAATTCATGGGGCGGTTGGAGTATCACAGGAGGGACTATAACGAATCCGGGTATTTGGAGTTACGAAGGTGTGGCCGGTGCACATATTGTGTTTTCTGGCTTGTGCTTTTTGGCAGCTATTTGGCATTGGGTGTATTGGGATCTAGAAATATTTTGTGATGAACGCACAGGAAAACCTTCTTTAGATTTACCTAAGATTTTTGGAATTCATTTATTTCTTTCAGGACTGGCTTGTTTTGGGTTTGGCGCATTTCATGTAACGGGGTTGTATGGTCCTGGAATATGGGTGTCCGATCCTTATGGACTAACCGGAAGGGTACAATCTGTAAATCCAGCGTGGGGTGTGGAAGGTTTTGATCCTTTTGTTCCGGGAGGAATAGCCTCTCATCATATTGCAGCAGGTACATTGGGCATATTAGCAGGTCTATTCCATCTTAGTGTCCGTCCGCCCCAACGTCTATACAAAGGATTACGTATGGGAAATATTGAAACCGTCCTTTCCAGTAGTATCGCTGCTGTTTTTTTTGCTGCTTTTGTTGTTGCTGGAACTATGTGGTATGGTTCAGCAACTACCCCGATTGAATTATTTGGTCCCACTCGTTATCAATGGGATCAGGGATACTTCCAGCAAGAAATATATAGAAGAGTTGGCGCTGGGCTAGCCGAAAATCAAAGTTTATCAGAAGCTTGGTCTAAAATTCCTGAAAAATTAGCTTTTTATGATTACATCGGCAATAATCCGGCAAAAGGGGGATTATTCAGAGCGGGCTCAATGGACAACGGGGATGGAATAGCGGTTGGGTGGTTAGGACACCCTATCTTTAGAGATAAAGAAGGTCGTGAACTTTTTGTACGTCGTATGCCTACTTTTTTTGAAACATTTCCGGTTGTTTTGGTAGACGGAGACGGAATTGTTAGAGCAGATGTTCCTTTTAGAAGGGCAGAATCGAAGTATAGTGTCGAACAAGTAGGTGTAACTGTGGAGTTCTATGGCGGCGAACTGAATGGAGTCAGTTATAGTGATCCTGCTACTGTGAAAAAATATGCTAGACGTGCTCAATTGGGAGAAATTTTTGAATTAGATCGTGCTACTTTGAAATCCGATGGTGTTTTTCGTAGCAGTCCAAGGGGTTGGTTTACTTTTGGACATGCTTCGTTTGCTCTACTCTTTTTCTTCGGACATATTTGGCATGGTGCTAGAACCTTGTTCAGAGATGTTTTTGCCGGTATTGACCCAGATTTGGATGCTCAAGTAGAATTTGGAGCATTCCAAAAACTTGGGGATCCGACTACAAGAAGACAAGTAGTCTGATATAAGATTGATTTCTTACTTTTCACCTTTATTTTTGTGATTTAACATAGTTTAACATAAATAGGGTACCGGATAAATCTTGATTTGAATTGCTGCCTTTCCTTTGACTCTTTCTTTTTAATTATCCGGGAGACGATCCAAAATAAACAGGTATGGAAGCTATAATTGTAAACCACAATCGAATCTATGGAAGCATTGGTTTATACATTCCTTTTAGTCTCGACTTTAGGAATAATCTTTTTCGCTATCTTTTTTAGGGAACCGCCTAAAGTTCCAACTAAAAAGATGAAATGATTTTTGATTATCTCTATCTCAATTGAATTAATGAGCCTCCCAATATTGGGAGGCTCATTAATTCAACTAGTCTCCGTGTTCCTCGAATGGATCTCTTAGTTGTTGAGAGGGTTGCCCAAAAGCAGTATATAAGGCGTACCCAGTAAAACTTACAAGTAAACCAGATATAGAGATGGCAACTAAGGTTGCTGTTTCCATTATTATATAATTTTAAGACTACAACGGATCTATGATAAGATCATTTATTTACAATAGAATGGTATACAAAGTCAACGACTCTCAATGAATACAAAATAGGATTTATGGCTACACAAACCGTTGAGGATAGTTCTAGATCTGGTCCAAGACGAACTATTATAGGGGATTTATTGAAACCATTGAATTCGGAATATGGTAAAGTAGCTCCCGGTTGGGGAACTACTCCTTTGATGGGTATCGCAATGGCTCTATTTGCGATATTCTTATCTATTATTTTGGAGATTTATAATTCTTCCATTTTACTGGACGGAATTTCAATGAATTAGATTAACAAGAACTACTAAATAGCTTTTCAATACAAAACCAAGTGAAGCATTTAGGTCGCTTTTAGTCCATTCTATTTTTTGGTAGTTCGACCGTGGAATTTCTTTGTTTCTGTATTTCCGGAATATGAGTGTGTGACTTGTTATAATTGATCCTATGGATACTACAGAAATCGGTTCTGTCATCTTGATACAGATGGTTTTACCTCGTCGGATATTCATTCTAGTATCTGGAACGCGCGGAATATATGAAATAGATTACAAACTATTATAACTATGATTCATATTTCATATTCAGACCTCGCTTGCCGGACTCCAAAAAAAGAATTAACCAAAAAGAGTTAAAAAAAAGGGTTAGAAGTTATAAATTGAAATATTTTTATTCTTTTTCTGTTTCTGCTTTTTTTATTTTGAATTAAAGGACAAACCGTTCTTTGTATTTTTTTTTTCATTATATATATTCATTGAATAAGTGATGATCCACCGATTCTTACTCAGAGAATTTTTGGACTTATTTTGAAGGTTTTATTGAATCATCGTGGTTGTAGTATGAATCTGAGGTTTTAATCGATTCTATAGGGTCTTAACAAGAGAATTCCTATCAATAATAAAGAAAACAGAAGTAAAGCTGCATTACACACAAATAAAAAATCAAAGAAAAGAAAAAAAAAATAGGTAAATAGAAGATTCAAGAGGCCTGTAACCATCAACATAAAGACGAATGAGCCAACTTGATATTTTGGCATTATAACCACAAAGAAGAGCTTTCAGATTTTTATTCTTTCGTATCTTTAGAGAAAGATTGAATCATAGGATTAAAGAAGTTTCAAACTTTCTATTCCACATATCCGTTATAGCCAGTATTTGGGTGTTTCTGTTTGAGCCGTACGAGATGAAATTCTCATATACGGTTCTCAGAGGGGGAGTTCCTTGAGTTTACCTATCTCAATAAAGTCTATGATTGGTTCGAAGAACGTCTTGAGATTCAGGCGATTGCAGATGATATAACTAGTAAATACGTTCCTCCGCATGTCAATATATTTTATTGTTTAGGCGGAATTACGCTTACTTGTTTTTTAGTACAAGTAGCTACGGGATTTGCTATGACTTTTTACTATCGCCCGACCGTTACTGAAGCTTTTGCTTCTGTTCAATATATAATGACTGAAGCTAATTTTGGTTGGTTAATCCGATCAGTTCATCGATGGTCGGCAAGTATGATGGTCCTAATGATGATCCTGCACGTATTTCGTGTGTATCTCACCGGTGGCTTTAAAAAACCTCGTGAATTGACTTGGGTTACAGGTGTGGTTCTGGCTGTATTGACCGCATCTTTTGGTGTGACTGGTTATTCCTTACCTTGGGATCAAATTGGTTATTGGGCAGTAAAAATTGTAACAGGTGTACCGGAAGCTATTCCTGTAATAGGATCGCCTTTGGTAGAGTTATTACGTGGAAGTGCTAGTGTAGGACAATCCACTCTGACTCGTTTTTATAGTTTACACACTTTTGTATTACCTCTGCTTACTGCCGTATTTATGTTAATGCACTTCCCAATGATACGTAAGCAAGGCATTTCTGGTCCTTTATAGAGAATAAAGAATATAATATAGATCATAGATATTTGTAATCAGTTATTTATCACTTCACTCAGGGTAGGAACAATAGGATTTCATTGCTATAAATATGGATTATTGAAAAGAATAAAACATGTATTTGGATATTTCCCTTCAACCCCACAAAATTGTATTATTTCTTTGACACTAATGGTTGAAGTGAATTCTCCGAAGAGAAAATGGATTATGGGAGTGTGTGACTTGAACTATTGATTAGTCCGTGCAGATATATTCCTTATCTGCCACATTTGTTTGAATTCACAACTAAATGTGTCTTTGTTCCAACCACCGCGTAAGCCCCATACAGAGGATAGGCTGGTTCACTTGAAGAGAATCTTTTCTATGATCAGACTTGATTATGTGGTGCGTGAACAGGCTCCGTAAGATCCAGTAGAATAAGTGATGCGG